TAAATATTTATATGAAAAAATTATTAGAAATGGTTCAATTATTAAAAGTAATTTACTAAAAAATATTATTTATATTTATATTCATATATATATATATATAAATAAATTAATTAATTATAAATATATATATATATATAAATATTTAATTTATTAATATATTAATAATTAATTAATTATTGGAAAAAATGAAATTAATTAAATAATATTTCTTATTTAAAATGAACATTGTTCGGATTATAATGATATATGTATTTAATATAAATATTATGAAAAGAAAGAAAGGGAAATTTTTTAAAATTTAATAATTATAAAATCCCTTTAAAAAAAAAAAAAAAAAAAAAAAATTCTATGTAAAAAATTAAATTTTTAGATAAAATTTTTATGTTTTAAGTAATTTAATTTAAATTTAATTTACATATAAATTTTAGTATAAAATTTTAATTATTTAAAAAATAATTAATAATAAAAATATAGTAATTAAAATTAAAAATTTAAGAAATTAAGATTTAGTAATATAAAAATTAATAACAAATTTTGTGCCAGCCGTTGCGGTTATACAAAAATTAAGTTAAATTTCTTTAGTTTATAATAAATAATAATAATAATAAATTAAAATAAATATAAAATTATTAAGTGAAATTTTAATTTATTTAAATTTTAATTTAAATTATGATTTAATAAATTTAATAATAAACTAGGATTAGATACCCTATTATTAAAAATTTAATTTTAAACACTAAAATAGTAGATAAAAAATATTAAAACTTAAATAATATGGCGGTATTTTAGTTCATTTAGAGGAATCTGTCTAATAATTGATAATCCACGAATAAATTTACTTAATTTATAATTTTATATATCGTTGTTAAAAAAATATTTTTTAATAAAAATAATATTTTAAATTTTAAAATAAAAATTAAATCAGATCAAGATGTAGAGTATAATTAAGAATATGATGGATTACAATAAAATAATTTAAATGAATAATTAATTTTAAAATTAATTTGAAAGTGGATTTAAATGTAATTTTAATTAATTTATTAAAATGATTAAAAATTAAAATATGTACATATTGCCCGTCACTTTCATTTGAAAATTGAAATAAGTCGTAACAAAGTAGAGGTACTGGAAAGTGTTTCTAGAATGAACAAATTAGAGCTTGTAAAAGTATTTCATTTACATTGAAAAGAAATTAAAATTTAATTAATTTGAGGGGGAAAAATTAATAAAATTATAAATAATAAAATAAATTTTAAAATTAAAAATAAATAATGGGGGTTAAAGTATTTTTAATGGAAAAAATTTAAAAATTTATAAGGAATTAGTATTGTATAAGAATTTTGAAAAATTGAAAAATAATTAATAATAAAGAAAATTTAATTTGTTGTATCTTGTGTATCAGAGTTTATTAAATAAATTTTTTATAAAAAAAAATTTCGAATTTAAAAGAGTTAATTAATTAAAAAAGTTAATGTAGTATAATTATTTTCAATAATTAATTTGAAATGAAATGTTAATCGTTTTTAAATATATCTAGTTATTTTAGAAAAAAATTTAATTTTGAACTTAAATAATTTTATAATTTAATAATAAAAATTATAAAAATTTAAATTTAATATGTTAGGGGATAAGCTTTAAATTAAAAATTTATAATAAAATTAAATATATTAATTAAAATTTTTAAAATTTATATTGTTTATAAATTATAATTTATTATAAAAAAATTTTAAAAAAAAATAAAATTTAATAAATAAAAATTTAAATTTTTATAAAATAATAATTTTAGAATAATAAAAAAATAGAAATAATGATAAAATTAATATAATGAAAAATAAATAATATAAATATTTATTTAAAATTAGGTTAAAGGAATTCGGCAAAAATTTATATTCACATGTTTATCAAAAACATGTCTTTTTGAAAATAATTTAAAGTCTAATCTGCCCACTGATGAAAATTAAAGGGCTGCAGTATTTTGACTGTACAAAGGTAGCATAATCATTAGTTTTTTAATTGGAAACTTGTATGAAAGATTTAATGAAATATATACTGTCTCAAATTTATTATTAAAACTTTATTTTTTTAGTTAAAAAGCTAAAATATTTTTAAAAGACGAGAAAGACCCTATAGAGTTTTATATTTATTTTTATTAAAAAATTATATAAAAATTAATATTTAAAATAAAGTAAAATATTATATTGGGGTGATAGAAAAATTAAATTAACTTTTTGTGATAATTAATATTAATAAATAAGTAAATGATCCATAAATAATGATTAAAAGAAAAAATTACCTTAGGGATAACAGCGTAATTTTTTTTTTTAGTACAGATAAAAAAAAAAGTTTGCGACCTCGATGTTGGATTAAGATAAAATTTAAATGCAAAAGTTTAAAATTTTGATCTGTTCGATCATTAAAATCTTACATGATCTGAGTTCAAACCGGTGTAAGCCAGGTTGGTTTCTATCTTTAAAATTAAAAAATATTTTAGTACGAAAGGATCAAATATTTAAAATAATTTTATTTATAAGAATATTATTAAATTTATAGTGTAAAAATTAATAAATTTAACTATTTTGGCAGAAAAAATGTAATGGTTTTAGAAGTCATAAATATATAATTTATTATATAAGTAGTAAATGATAATAATAGATTTAATTAATATGATTATTGGAGTATTAATTTTAATTATTGGGGTATTAATTGGGGTTGCTTTTTTAGTTTTATTAGAACGAAAAGTTTTAGGTTATATTCAAATTCGTAAAGGGCCTAATAAAGTAGGATTAATAGGGTTATTACAACCTTTTTCGGATGCTATTAAATTATTTAGAAAAGAACAAATATATTTAAATTATTCAAATTATTTATTTTATTATTTTTCTCCTATTTTTAGTTTTATGCTATCTTTAATAATTTGAATAGTAATTCCTTATTATTTTAATATATTAATATTTAATTTTGGGGTTATATTTTTTTTATGTTGTTTAAGTTTAGGAGTGTATTTGATTTTAATTTCAGGTTGGTCTTCAAATACTAATTATTCTTTATTAGGAGGTTTACGGGCAGTGGCTCAAACAATTTCTTATGAAGTTAGTTTAATTTTAATTATAATATCAAGAATTATTTTAATTTTAGATTTTAATATATTAAAATTTATAGAATATCAAGAATTAATTTGATTTATAATTATTATATTGCCTTTAAGATTATGTTTTATATCTTCTTTAATAGCTGAAGTAAATCGTACTCCTTATGATTTTGCTGAGGGTGAGAGAGAGTTAGTTTCAGGGTTTAATATTGAGTATAGAAGAGGGGGATTTGCTTTAATTTTTTTGGCTGAATATTCTAGAATTTTATTTATAAGATTATTATTTACTATTATTTATATAGGTGGGTATGAATTAAGTTTATATTTTTATTTAAAAATAATTATAATTTCTTTTTTATTTGTATGAGTTCGAGGTACTTTACCTCGTTATCGATATGACAAATTAATATATTTATGTTGAAAAAGATATTTACCTATTTCTTTAAATTATTTATTATTTTTTATTGGTTTAAAAATATTATTAAATTAATATTATAGTATATTATATATTATATTAAAATAAAATTAGTATAAATTAATAGAATAAAGATTCTTTCTTAAGTTTTCAAAACAAATGCTTATATCAAGCTCATTAATTAATTAAAATTTAAAAATAAGGTTATCTCATATTTTGTTAATAATAGGATTAATAATAAAATAAGAAAAATAAAATATTGTTAATAATTGACTAGTAATTACGTATAAGTTTTCTACTGGTCGAGCTCCAATTCAGGTTAATAAAATAATTGTTACAATTATAAATCAAAATAAAATTTGATTAATAGGATAGAATTGTATTCCTTGAATTTTTTTATTATAAGTAAATGGGAGAATAATTAAAATTAAAATAGATATAATTAGGGCAATTACACCTCCTAATTTATTAGGAATTGATCGTAAAATAGCATATGCGAATAAAAAATATCATTCTGGTTGAATATGAAGGGGAGTCACTAAAGGATTAGCAGGTCTAAAATTATCTGGATCTCCTAATAAATAAGGATTAGTTAAGGTTAAAATAATTAATAAAAAAGTTAAAATAATAAATCCAATTAGATCTTTAAATGAAAAAAATGGATGAAAAGGGATTTTATCTAAGTTTGAGTTAATTCCTAAAGGATTATTAGATCCAGTTTGATGAAGAAATAATAAATGAATTATAGTTATTATAAGAATAATAAATGGCAATAAAAAATGGAAAGTATAAAATCGAGTTAAAGTTGCATTATCTAAAGCAAATCCCCCTCAAATTCAATTAACTAGTAAAGTTCCGAGATAAGGGATAGCAGATAAAAGATTAGTAATAACTGTAGCTCCTCAAAAGGATATTTGACCTCAAGGAAGAACATATCCTATAAAAGCTGTTGCTATTAATAAAAATAGAATAATTACTCCAATTATTCAAGTGTAAAAAAGATTAAATGATTCATAATAAATACCTCGCCCAATATGAAAATAAATACAAATAAAAAAAAAAGAAGCTCCATTAGCATGTAAAGTTCGGATTAATCATCCATAATTAACATTTCGACAAATATAATTAACTCTAAAAAATGCTAAATCAATATTAGCTGTATAATATATAGTTAAAAATAATCCTGTAATAATTTGGATAATTAAACATAATGCTAATAATGAGCCAAAGTTTCATCATCTGGAAATATTTGATGGTGAAGGTAAATCAATTAAAGATCTATTAATAATTTTAAAAATAGGATGAGTTTTTCGAATGGGCTTGTATAAATTTATCATTAGTTAAAAGATCGTAAAGGACCAAAAAAAATATTTGAAATTTTTACAATTGCAATTAATGTAATAAATAAATAAATAATTATTATAATTATTAATAAATAAGTTTGTTTATTATATAATTTAAATAAATTAATATTATTTTCATTATAAGAAAATAAAAATTTATTATAAAAATTATTTATATCTTCGTTAAAAAAAAAATTTATTCAATTTAAATTATTTTTAAAGAAAGTTATTATTATCATAATAATAATAATAATAAAAAATAAAATAAATTTATTATAAGAAAAATTTATTAATTCATTAGATGCAATTCTTGAAATATAAATAAAAAGAACTAATAAGCCTCCTAAAAAAACTAAAATTAAAATATATGGAAATCAATAAGAGTTAATAAATAATCCTAGTAAAAGCCAAATTAATAAAGTTTGAATTAAAATGGTTAACCCTATGGAAATAGGGTGATTTAAAAAAAATATAAAAATGGATAAAAAAATTACTATTAAGGATAAAAATATTTTTATAATATCAAAGAATAGTTTAATAAAAATTATAATTTTGGAGATTATAGATAAAGAAATTCTTTTTCTTTGAAGTTTTAAAAGAAAATTCTTATTTTTGATTTACAAGACCAATATTTTAATTAAATTATAAAAACAAATGATAATATTAAATAAGTGAATTATAGTATTTATAATATTTATATTTGGAAATATAATTTTTGTAAGTAAACATAAGCATTTATTAATTGTTTTAATAAGATTAGAATTTATTGTATTAAGAATTTTTTTTTCTTTAATAATATATTTAAGAATAATTGAATATAATTTATATATATTAATAGTTTTTTTAGTTTTTTCTGTTTGTGAAGGGGCTTTAGGGCTTTCTATTTTAGTGTCTATAATTCGAACTCATGGAAATGATTATTTTCAAAGATTTAATTTAATTTAAAATGATAAAATTTTTAATAATAATAATATTTATAATACTTATATGTTTAAAAAAAAATATATTTTGAATGGTTCAAAATATTATAATATTAATAGTTTTAATATTTATAAATTTATCTTTAAATATTATTAATTTTACAAATTTAAGTTACATATTAGGATGTGATATAATTTCTTATGGTTTGATTTTGCTAAGAATATGAATTAGTTTTTTAATAATTATATCTAGAGAAAAATTAATAAAGGAAAATTTTTATGAAAATTTTTTTTTACTAAATGTTATTTTATTATTAATATTATTATATTTAACTTTTAGTACAATAAATTTATTTATATTTTATTTATTTTTTGAAGCAAGTTTAATTCCAACTTTAATATTAATTATTGGTTGGGGCTATCAGCCTGAACGTATTCAGGCAGGTTTATATTTATTATTTTATACTTTATTTGTATCTTTACCTTTATTAATAGGAATTTTTTATATTTACAAAGATATCAATTGTTTAATAATATATTTTTTAAAATATAATTATTATTATTATATTTTTTTATATTTTAGATTAATTTTGGCATTTTTAGTAAAAATACCTATATATTTTGTTCATTTGTGATTACCAAAAGCTCATGTGGAAGCTCCAATTTCTGGTTCAATAATTTTAGCTGCTATTATATTAAAATTAGGGGGGTATGGTTTAATGCGAGTTATAATTATATTACAAAAAGTAGGGATAAAATTAAATTTTATTTGAATTATTATTAGATTAATTGGGGGGTTTTATATTAGTTTAAAGTGTTTCTGTCAAATTGATATAAAATCTTTAATTGCTTATTCATCTGTGTGTCATATAAGAATTGTAATTGGGGGAATTATAACTATAAATTATTGAGGGTTTTTAGGTTCATATATTTTAATAATTAGTCATGGACTATGTTCTTCAGGAATATTTTGTTTATCTAATATTAATTATGAACGATTAAGAAGACGAAGATTACTAATAAATAAAGGAATAATAAATTTTATACCTTCTATAAGATTATGATGATTTTTAATATTATCTTCTAATATAGCAGCTCCTCCTTCTCTAAATTTAGTTGGTGAAATTAGATTAATTAATAGATTAGTAAGATGATCTTGATTAACTATAATTATACTAATAATAATTTCATTTTTTAGAGCTGGTTATAGATTATATTTATATTCATATACTCAACATGGTAAATATAATATTGGTATATATAGATTTTATAGTGGAGTTTCTCGGGAATATTTAATATTAATATTACATTGGTTACCTTTAAATATTTTAGTATTAAAAATTGATTATAGTATACTTTGGTTTTATTTAAATAATTTAATTAAAATATTGATTTGTGGAGTCAAAAATATGATATGAAATCATTTTAAATTATTAATAAATATTCTTTATGTTTTATTAGATTTTTTTTTTTATTTTTTTTTATATTAATAAATTTTTTTATATTAATTTATTTTATTAAAAATGAATTAATTATATTTTTAAAGTGGGAGATTATTTCTTTTAATTCAATAAATTTAGTTATATCTATGTTATTGGATTCAATTTCTTTATCTTTTATAATATTTGTTTCTTTAATTTCATCTTCTGTAATTTATTATAGAAAAAGTTATATAAGATCTGAGTTAAATTTAAATCGTTTTGTTATTTTAGTTTTATTATTTGTGTTTTCTATGATTTTATTAATTATTAAACCTAATATTATTAGAATTATTTTAGGGTGAGATGGGTTAGGTTTAGTTTCTTATTGTTTAGTTATTTATTATCAGAATATTAAATCTTATAATGCTGGAATGTTAACTGTTTTATCAAATCGAATTGGGGATGTAATAATTTTAATAGTTATTGCTTGAATAATAAATTATGGAAGATGAAATTATATTTTTTACTTAAATTTTATGAGGGGAGATTATTCAATAAAAATAATTAGAGGTATAATTATTTTAGCTGCTATGACAAAAAGAGCTCAAATTCCATTTAGATCTTGGTTACCAGCTGCTATAGCAGCTCCTACTCCAGTTTCTGCTTTAGTTCATTCATCGACTTTAGTAACTGCTGGGGTATATTTATTAATTCGTTTTAATAATTTATTAATTAATACAATATTTATAAAATTATTATTATTAATTTCTGGTTTAACTATATTTATAGCTGGTATTAGTGCTAACTATGAATTTGATTTAAAAAAAATTATTGCTTTATCTACTTTAAGTCAATTAGGTTTGATGATAAGAATTTTAAGTATAGGATATTATGAGCTGGCTTATTTTCATTTATTAACTCATGCTATATTTAAGGCTTTATTATTTATATGTGCTGGTAAAGTTATTCATTTAATAAATGATAATCAAGATATTCGAATAATGGGGGGGGTAAGACTATATATTCCTTTAACTTCATTATGTTTAAATATTTCTAATTTAGCTTTATGTGGAGTTCCTTTTTTAGCTGGGTTTTATTCTAAGGATTTAATTTTAGAAGTAATTAGTATAAGAAATTTAAATTTTTTAGTTTATTATTTATATTATATTTCAACTGGATTAACTATATTTTATACAATTCGGCTATTAATATATTTAATAATCAATGATTATAATTTATTAGTTATTTATAATTTATATGAAGAAGATTATGTTATACTAAATAGTATAATAATTTTATTAATTATAAGTTTAATTTCAGGAAGATTTTTAAGTTGAATAATTTTTTCTTATCCTTATATAATTTATTTATCTTTAAATATAAAAATAATAGTAATTTATGTAATTATATTAGGTATATTTATAGGGATTATAATTAGAAATATAAAGATTTATTCGTTAAATAAGTTTTTATTGACTTATAAATTAAGATTTTTTTTATCTTTAATATGATTTATGCCTAGCTTATCAACATATGTTTTAAATTATTATTTTTTAAATATTAGTCATAAGTTATTAAAAAATATTGATATAGGGTGAAGAGAATTATATAGAGGTCAAGGGATATATAATGTTATTAAATATTATTCTTTAATTAATTATTTATATCAAATTAATAATTTTAAAATTTATTTATATAGTTTTATTTTATGAATAATAATTTTTATTTTTATAATTATATTATATATTTAAATAGCTTATAATAAAAGAGTATAATATTGAAGATATTAGGGAGATTAATTTAATCTTTAAATATTTATAAAAAAAAATTTTTTATTATTACAATGAAAATGTAATGTTTTAATTAAACTATATAAATAAGAAATATTAATGAATAAATCACTATAAATTAAGTTAGCAGCTTAATTATTTATATTTCAATTGGAATTTAGATTCAATTTTATCATTAACAGTGATATACCTCTATTTTGGTTTCAATTAATTTAAATAAGGAGTAAAAACTCTATCTTTTAAGTCGAAATTAAATGCAAAATTTGCTTCTTATTTAAGATAAATTAATAATTTAATTTTTTTTGATTGCAAATCAAATGTTTTAAAAATAAACTATAATCCTTGTTTAAAAATTAATTTTTAAATGACTCAATTTAATATATTTTGATTTCATTCATGGTATAAACCAATTAGAAGTATAATTATAAAAAATGAGCTAATTTTTCATCAAATAATAAAATTAACTCTTTTAAAGGAAATAATTATAGGTAAAATTAAGGCAATTTCAATATCAAAAATTAAAAAAATTACTGTAATTAAAAAAAATTGTAAAGAAAAGGGAATTCGTGGTAAAGTTTTAGGGTCAAATCCACATTCAAATGGTGAACATTTTTCTCGGTCTATAAATGATTTTTTAGAAATAACTAATGATAATATTATAAGAATATTGGAGATAAGTAGAATAATTAATGAAAGAATAGTTAAAATTAACATTATTTATATTAATTAACAATTAAACTTTTTGATTGGAAGTCAAGTATACTAAATATATTATATAAATAATGAATAATTAATTTCCTCATCAATAAATTGAAATATAGAGGAAAAGTCATACTACATCTACAAAATGTCAATATCAAGCTGCAGCTTCAAATCCAAAGTGATGATTTTTAGAAAAATGGTTATTTAAATGACGAATAAAACAAATAAATAAAAATAAAGTTCCAATAATTACATGGAGTCCATGAAATCCTGTAGCAATAAAAAATGTAGATCCATAAATTCTATCTGCAATAGTAAATGGAGCTTCAAAATATTCATAAGCTTGAAGAATAGTAAAATAGATTCCTAGAATAATAGTAATAAATAAGCTTTGAAGGGTTTGAGAATAATTATTTTCTAATAGACTATGATGAGCTCATGTAACTGTAATACCTGAACTAATTAAAATAATAGTATTAAGAAGGGGAATTTGAAATGGGTTAAATGGAGTAATATTTATGGGGGGCCACAATGCTCCAATTTCGATATTGGGGGATAGACTACTATGGAAAAAAGCTCAAAAAAAAGAAATAAAAAAAAAAATTTCTGAGATAATAAATAAGATTATTCCTCATCGTAGGCCATTTGAAACTAATAATGTATGTTTACCTTGAAAAGTTCCTTCTCGACAAATATCACGTCATCATTGATATATTGTTAAAAGAATAATTAAATAACCTAAAATTAAAAGATTTATATTAAAATTATGGAATCATTTTACTAATCCTGTAACAAGGGTTATAGTTTCAATAGCTCCTGTAAAAGGTCATGGACTAAAATCTACTAAATGATATGGATGATTATGAATTAATTTCATTAATTAACTTCTCTAGAATAAAGAGTACTTAAAATAGAAATTACATAAGATTGAATAATTGCAACTGCAAATTCTAAAATTAGTAATAAAATTTGTATGAAAATTAAAGTAATAAGTAAATAATTGGGTATATTAATTCCAGAGTTACCTAATAGAGTTAATAATAAATGTCCTGCAATTATATTAGCAGTTAATCGAACTGCTAAAGTTCCTGGTCGAATAATATTACTAATTGTTTCAATTAAAACTATAAAGGGTATAAGAATAGAAGGAGTTCCTTGTGGGATTAAATGGATAAATATATGTTGAGTATTATTAATTCATCCATAAATTATAAAACTTAATCATAAAGTTAAAGATAAAGTTATTGATAAATTTAAATGGCTTGTACTAGTAAAAATATAGGGGAATAGTCCTAATAAATTATTAAATAAAATAAAAAAAAAAAGAGAGATAAAAATAAATGTAGATCCATTGAATCTATTAGTTCCTATTAAAGTTTTAAATTCATTATGAAGTTTATAAGAAATAAAATTTCATAATATTAAATATCGATTAGGTATAAATCAAAAGGAATATGGGATAAATATTAATCCGATAAAAGTTCTAATTCAATTTAAAGATAAATTAAAAATATTTGTTGTAGGGTCAAAAATTGAAAATAAATTATTTATCATTTTCAATTTAAATTAGTTTTAAATATTTTTTTAGTTATAATTTTAGATTTATAATTATAATAAAAAATATAATAATTAATAATATTAAATAAAATAAAGATTCTAATAAATATAATAAAAAATAAAATTCAATTAATAGGTATTATTTGTGGAATAAAAGAATATTACTAAAGTAATAATTTAAATTTGACATATTTATGTTATAAATTAACTAATTCTTTATATATATATATATATATATATATATATATATATATAATAATAATATAATAATCATTAGAAGTAATTGCTAGATTACTATGATATGGTTTAAGAGACCAATACTTGCTTTCAGTCATCTAATGATGAATAATTATTAATTCAATTAATAAATTTTTTAATTGAAACTCTTTCGATTATAATGGGCATGAAACTATGGTTTGCTCCACAAATTTCTGAACATTGCCCAAAAAAAATACCTGGTCGATTAATAAAAAAATTAGTTTGATTAAGTCGTCCTGGATTAGCATCAACTTTCACTCCTAAAGAAGGAATTGTTCACGAATGAATAACGTCAGTAGCTGTAACTAAAATTCGAATTTGATTATTTATTGGTAGAATAATACGATTATCTACATCTAAAAGTCGAAAATTATTTTTTTTATTATATTCAATTATATATGAATCAAATTCTACATTATTGAAATCTGAATATTCATAACTTCAATATCATTGATGTCCAATAGATTTTAAAGTAATTAAAGGATTATTGAGTTCGTCTAATAAGTATAATAGACGAAGGGAAGGTAATGCAATAAAAATTAATGTAATTGCTGGGATAATTGTTCAGATTAATTCAATTATTTGGTTTTCTAATAAGAATCGATTAATATAATTATTAAAAAATAATCTTATTATTAAATAAGAGACTAAAATAGTAATAATAATTAAAATAATTAAAGTATGATCATGGAAAAAAATAATTTGTTCTATTAAAGGGGATGCTCTATTTTGAAAATTAAGATTTGATCATGTTGCCATTTCTAAAAAAAGGATAATCCTTTATAAATGGGGTTTAAATCCATTACATATAATCTGCCATATTAGAAAATACTTAAAATAGGGAGTTCATTATATGAATGTTCAGCAGGAGGTAGATTTTGGTATCATTCAATAGAAGATGGTATATTTAATGGAAATAAAATAATACGTTGATAAATTATAGATTCTCAAACAATAAAAATTATTAATATTATAGAAAATAATGAAATATAAGATCCTAAAGAAGAAATAATATTTCAAGATAAAAATCTATCTGGGTAATCTGAATATCGTCGAGGTATCCCGGCTAAGCCTAAAAAATGTTGAGGAAAAAAAGTTAAATTAACTCCAATAAATATAGAAAAAAATTGAATTTTTAATAAATAAGGGTTTAAAATAAATCTTGTAAAAAGAGGGTATCAATGTACAAATCCCCCAAAAATAGCAAATACAGCTCCTATAGATAATACATAATGAAAGTGAGCTACAACATAATATGTATCATGAAGGGCAATATCAATAGATGAATTAGCTAAAATTACTCCTGTTAATCCTCCTACAGTAAATAAAAAAATAAATCCCAAACTTCATAATATAGAAGGTCTATAATTAATTTGTGTTCCATGAAGGGTTGCTAATCAACTAAAAATTTTAATTCCTGTTGGAACTGCAATAATTATTGTTGCTGAAGTAAAATAAGCTCGAGTATCAATATCTATACCTACAGTAAATATATGATGTGCTCAAACAATAAATCCTAATAATCCAATAGCTAATATTGCATAAATTATTCCTAAATATCCAAAGGTTTCTTTTTTACCTCTTTCTTGAGAAATAATATGGGAAATTATACCAAATCCTGGTAAAATTAAAATGTATACTTCTGGATGGCCAAAAAATCAAAATAAATGTTGGTATAAAATAGGATCTCCTCCTCCGGCAGGGTCGAAGAATGAAGTATTAAGGTTTCGATCAGTTAATAGTATAGTAATAGCTCCAGCTAAAACTGGTAAAGAAAGTAATAATAATAAAGCTGTAATTCCTACAGCTCAAACAAATAAGGGTAATTGATCATAAGATATATTATTAATTCGTATATTAATAATTGTTGTAATAAAATTAATAGCTCCTAAAATTGAAGAAATACCTGCTAAATGTAGAGAAAAAATTGCTAAATCAACAGATGAACCACTATGTGCAATATTAGACGAAAGTGGGGGATAAACGGTTCATCCTGTTCCAGCTCCAGTTTCTACAATGCTTCTTGAAATTAAAAGTATTAAGGAAGGGGGTAGTAGTCAAAATCTTATATTATTTATTCGAGGGAATGCTATATCAGGGGCTCCTAATATAAGGGGTACTAATCAATTTCCAAATCCTCCAATTATAATAGGTATAACTATAAAAAAAATTATAATAAAAGCATGAGCTGTAACAATTGTATTATAAATTTGATCATCTCCAATTAATGAATTAGGAGTGCCTAATTCTGTTCGGATAATAAGACTGAGAGAAGTTCCTACTATTCCTGCTCAAATTCCAAAAATAAAATATAATGTGCCAATATCTTTATGATTTGTTGAGAAAAGTCATTTTCGCAAATATTAATAAAATGGCTGAGTTAAGCGATAAATTGTAAATTTATTTACGAGAAATTTCTCTTTTATTAGCTTTATAGTCATAAATTTTGATATAAAATTGCAAATTTTAAGGGGTATAATTATACTAAGGCTTAAAGAGATTTCTTTATAAATAATTTTGAAGATTATTAGTTTAAATTAACTTAAAACCTTAAAAAAAAAATAAAGTTCTAAAAATTATTCCTAATAATGAAATAAATCTAAAAAAATTAATTAAAATTAAAAAATTATTTTTAATATAAATTTTAAATCATTTAAATTTAAAAAAAAAATATATAAATGAAGAATAAATAATWCGAATATAAAAAATTAATATAATTAAACTTATTAAAATAAAAAAAAAAGTGATAATATATAATTTATTAAAAATTAAATAATTAATAATTAATCATTTTGGGAAAAATCCTAGGAAAGGAGGTAACCCTCCTAAAGATAAAAAATTAATTATAATAATAAATTTAATAAAAAAATTAATATTAAAATTAAATATTTGATTAATAAAAAAAATATTTAATATATAAAATAAAAAACATATAATACTGATTAAAAATGAATAAAAAAAAAAATAAATTATTCATAAATTATTACTGATTATTAAAGCTGACAATATTCAACCTAAATTATTAATCGAGGAAAATGCTATTAATTTTCGTAAAGAAGTTTGATTAAATCCTCCAATAGCCCCAACTAAAACATTAAAAATTATAATAAATATTAAAAAATTTATATTAAAATAATAAGATAAAAGAATTATAGGGGTAATTTTTTGTCAAGTTATTAAAATAAAACAATTAAATCAGGAAAGTCCTTCTATGACATTAGGAAACCAAAAATGAAAAGGAGTTGATCCTATTTTTATTAATAATGAAGAATTAATTATAATTCTGATAAAATTATTAAAAATAAAATTTTTTATTAAAAATAAACTTAAAATAATAGAAAATAAAAAATTAATGGAGGCAATAGATTGTGTTAAAAAATATTTTAAAGAAGCTTCTGAATTAAATAAGTTATTAGAATTGGAGATTAGGGGGATAAAACTTAATAAATTAATTTCTAATCCAATTCAACATCCTAATCAAGAATTGGAAGAAATTGAAATTAAGGTTCTAAAAAATAAAGTAAATAAGAAAAATATTTTATTGGAATTAAATAAAAATAAAATTTAAAAAATAAGAAATAAATTCTTAAAATGATTTTTAAAATCATTAAAAATATATTTTAGTGTAGGGGCGCACAATAATTTTTGAAATTATTAGATATAGTTTAATTCTATAAAATATAATAAAGGTAAAAATTTACATAATTTATTCTATCAGAATAATCCTTTTATCAGGCACTTTATTTAAAAAATAGAGTATTCTATATATTTGAGGTATGAACTCAAAAGCTTTATTTAGCTTATTTTTAA